CGTATTGTGGAGGGGCTAAAATAAAAAAACAAAAATAGGCTCTCATTGCTATTTCCCAATTGGGAAGATATCATATAATATAAATTTCGTATGAGCAGAAACAATAGGATGAATCAAAAGAATTCTGCACCATGAACTTTGTACCGCGCACATCACTTAGTGGGGATCCCCCCAGAAAGTAACTTGAGCAAGAGTGACAAAAAATATGAAATTTGAAAGAAAAGACAGAAGAGACGAAATGAAGAAATGCAAAATGAGAAGAATCGGAGTTTCTTTGTACTGTGTCTGAAATACATCCTTTCTATTCCTTTCCTATCCTTCCACTCTTTGATTGAATCCTTTTAGCTAATTTTTTTTAGCTATTAGATTTTCAATATATACGGGATTTTAACATACTTTTGGAATAAGAAAAGTATGAACAGAGAATAAAAAAAAATGAAAAAGAAAGTAAAGAAAAGAATATCTATCCCGATCCGTCTCAATGAATTAATTTCATTTGTATGAGGTATGAATATCTATCCGATACATTATTCACGATTCACGTGTCAGGAACCAGATTTGAACTGGTGACACGAGGATTTTCAGTCCTCTGCTCTACCAACTGAGCTATCCCGACCCATTTCCCGTGCATCATCCTATCAGAGTACTTCTATCTATGTCAATGAAAAGAACTAAAAAATAATATCTTAACAAATCGGACCTAGCCCCTGAATTTCTTAGATCTTCAAAAAAAAAAGACATTCTTTGTAAATGTAAGGAAAAAGATATGGACTATGAATGATTCAATAACGGAGATTCTTTGAACATATATGTTCATATCGTACTATACAAAACAAATTAGATTGGATTGGAAGAAGATACGATACGAGGATTTCTATTCGGATCCTTTTGTGAAAGAACAGAGTGAATGAAATGAGAAAGATATTTAATTTTGTTTAAACTGAGCCACTGATGAAAAAAAAGAAGAGAGGATGAGGATAAATAAAGAGCGAGGAAGTAAAATGGGCTTTTTATTGGGGATAGAGGGACTTGAACCCTCACGATTTAAAAATTCGACGGATTTTCCTCTTACTATAAATTTCATTGTTGTCGGTATTGACATGTAAAATGGGACTCTCTCTTTATTCTCGTCCGATTAATCTTCAAAAGATCTATCAAACTCTGGAATGAATCATTTGATCACTGAATATTCAAATTCGATTCTTTTTTCAACTTCAATTGGAATTGATTCACAATAACTCTTCCATTTTTCATAGATTTTTTGATCTCTATCATTCTAATTAATATAGAAGAGAAATCTTCTATTTTCATATATAGAGATACAGAATAGGATTCAATAGAAGATTGGGGTTGTGATTAATCGTTTGCTATGTCAGTATACGTATGTATTAGTATTAGGTATATAAGGTTATCCTTTCTGTAGAAGGTTTTAGCTACTAACGTAACGTAGTCAATTTCATTCGTTAGAACAGCTTCCATTGAGTCTCTGCACCTATCCCTTTTTCTTCTCATTTTCCATCTTTTCTCTCAAAATAAAGATTTGGCTCAGGATTGCCCATTTTTAGTTCCAGGGTTTCTCTGAATTTGGAAGTTACCACTTAGCAAGTTTCCATACCAAGGCTCAATCCAATCAAGTCCGTAGCGTCTACCAATTTCGCCATATCCCCTTTCCTTTGAGACAAGGATCCAGTTGTAATTCCATCCACCTCTTTCATTTATCTTGGCACTATTGAATTCATTAGGTAATGATTCCTATATCGAAAAAGTGTATGCTGCTATTTTCTTTTTTTGTCCACCCTCTATTCTATATTCTATCATTTCATCTCTATTGGATTAACCCTATTTGTTTCAATACGAAATGATTCTATCATTGATGTATCGGTAATTCAATATGGATAGATATAGCCCACATATATATATATGCCTTTCCTCTTCCTTCATTTTTATAGTGTAGTTTTGAATAGTGGAACGGTCGATATTCATTCTTTTTTTTTTCATTTTGAATTCTAATTTCATTGATATATTGATATTTTACTTTCATATATGAATATAGGATTTAATTTCTATTTGAGATATCTAATTCTATATCTAAATAGTTTTCTTTTCTATTTTCTAAATAGAATCTAAAATATATAACTAAGAAATAGAAGAAATTGAAAGAATCAATAAATGAAAGAAAAAAAGAAGAAGAATCACTAGGTAATAGCTAAGATCCGATAGTTTCCTGTATTCTTCTTATACACTATTGCTCTTATATCCGCCCGCTTAGCTCAGAGGTTAGAGCATCGCATTTGTAATGCGATGGTCATCGGTTCGATTCCGATAGCCGGCTCTTTTTCTTTATCGATTTTTTTCTTTCCATGATTGAAAATCTCTACTCTCGCTTTCTCTAAATGTCGGGTCACCGATCTATTATGTCATGGTAACTTGCAGCTATAGCTATGAAGAAAAAAGTTGACTAGAACAAATAGATCTCTACAGAAGAAATTGGAAAACGTAACCTTCGCTTGAATTTCCTATATATATATATAATCCAAATATTGATAAAATTTATTTTATTCTGTTTTGTAGGACTTTAGTAAATTGAGTTTTGCTTTGCTGATCCTTTAGTTCAGTCTGAATTTCTATTTTTTGTCAAATGAAAGTGAATCAAAAAGGAGCCTTTCTATGTCTCGTTACCGAGGACCTCGTTTCAAAAAAATACGTCGGCTGGGGGCTTTACCGGGACTAACTAGTAAAAGACCCAGATCCAGAAGTGATCTTCAAACCCAACTGCGCTCTGGAAAAAGATCACAATATCGTATTCGTTTAGAAGAGAAACAGAAATTGCGTTTTCATTATGGTCTGACAGAGCGACAATTACTGAAATATGTGCATATTGCTGGAAAAGCCAAAGGGTCAACAGGCCAGGTTTTACTACAACTACTTGAGATGCGTTTGGATAACATCCTTTTTCGATTAGGTATGGCTTCGACCATTCCTGGAGCCAGACAATTAGTTAACCATAGACACATTTTAGTTAATGGTCGTATAGTGGATATACCAAGTTATCGTTGCAAACCCCGAGATATTATTACTACGAAGGATAAAGAAAGATCGAAAGCTCTGATTCAAAATTATCTTGTTTCATCCCCCCACGGGGAATTGCCAAATCATTTGACTATTGACTCCTTACAATATAAAGGATTTGTAAATCAAATAATAGATAGTAAATGGATCGGTCTGAAAATAAATGAGTTGTTGGTCGTAGAATATTATTCCCGTCAGACTTGATTCTAACGAAAATCAAAAAGCAAGGTTCATACCAATTTTGACTCCTTTCGCTGAAGTAAATAGAGTACCTCGTGCCCTGTCTTATTCCCGTATCAAAAAAGGATAGGCGATAGGATTCTTTTTCTTTTGTTCTTCTTTTCAATATAAATATAAATACGATATTTCTCTTTGTATTTTACCTATCACGGGGATTCATTAAGGATAGAGAATGTCTATTAAATAAGGGTCTTACCGTTAGGATAATGATATCGATTCTTATTTTATTTGATACATTGTAGTCGGTAACGTTGATGAATGAAAAGAAACGGAGAGAGAGGGATTCGAACCCTCGGTAAACAAAAGTCTACATAGCAGTTCCAATGCTACGCCTTGAACCACTCGGCCATCTCTCCTACAGAATGTTATTCTTGACCAAAACTCGAATGAATAGCGAGTCCTTCATCTTAATTGTAGTACATGTATGACCGCCCAATGGTTCCATAAGAAGAAATTTCTTTTCCAATTTCATATTTCTCAACAACAACTTCTTTCATCAGCTAACCCATGGAATTCATGAATCGTCCGATGAATCTTTCTATTTTAATTGTATGGTGTGGCACATACACGTTATGCAAACAAAAAGGATGGTTACTTTATTTGAATTTGATTTTATCATGGAATGATTCTTCCATTCTTTTCCTTTTTGGATCATAACTAAATCAAAACTTCTCGAGTTATCAAAATCCATAGGAAACTTGGTTATTCAACTTAGATGAAATAGTAATAGTCATTGGTATACTACGAAATTGGAATGAAATCTAATCTAATTCAACTATTTCATCTTTGTCCAAAAAGGGGACACCGCATTTTTTTCCAATTAGTCTGTTTTTATGTTATTTTGTACTGTACAATTCCTTTTTTTGTGGGATCATTTTCCCCGAAGGGGGATGAGAAGAATTATAGAATGAATTGCTAATTATGCCTAGATCTCGAATAAATGGAAATTTTATTGATAAGACCTCTTCAATTGTAGCCAATATTTTATTACGAATAATTCCGACAACTTCAGGAGAAAAAAAGGCATTTACCTATTACAGAGATGGTGCGATTTGATTTTTTCTTGTTTTTTTTACCCATCAGTTTTACTTTACGAGAAAAAGAACGTAGTTAGGAATAGAAAAAAAACAAATTAGTGAAAGAAACCTACGCTTGGTGAAGGTGAAGTTTATAGATAGAGCAATTCCTTCTGTCGTGTATCCTCGATTGATGCAGCCTTAGATGCTTCAATTATCAATTTTAGTATTGAGCGAAAGGTTACATCTATAGGTTCTCTGTATTGGAGGTCAATACTACTTCATTTAGTACTAATAGGTGGCATCGGGGAAAAAGCACTACACCTAGGAATCAACAACACAAAAACTTTGTTATAAATAACCCTTTTCCTTATCGGTATCGGGACTAAAAAGAATGGTTAGGAAAACAAAGATCCATCTCATTCGTACTTTTGGTACCTGTATAACCATCAAAGACCGTTGAAGTGACTAATTCCTGGAAATCATAAGCGTTGAGTACAAAGAAATCTTTGGAGTTACCATTTCTATCTAGCACTAATATGATTGGTGTTAAGGAAAAACCTCTTGTGGGAAGGCTGGCTAGAAATTTCTTGTAAAAATACCAGCTCCTGTCAGTTCATAATGAGAATAGTGAAATTTTGATTACATGAATTATTCCTCTTAGTACTATGCACA